TTTTCCGCTGAAAAACGAAGGCTAAAACTTGAGTTTAGTGGAAAAAAAAGCCCTTTATCGGATTTGAACCGATGACTTACGCCTTACCATGGCGTTACTCTACCACTGAGTTAAAAGGGCCGTTTTATTCAATTCATGAATTAGCCATTTTTTTTCCATTATGAGTCTACTGCATATATGTATATATGTACTATATGTACATAATATATACGTATATGCATAGGAGTTCATTCAGGAACAATAAATTGGATTTACTCCAAAAGTAGATAAGATTATTATTTAGAATTTTTGAAAAAAAAATTATAAAAAATCATAACATAAAAGTAGGAAAGATTTTTTGGATCTAGTCATACCATTAGACTATATTGACAATTCCAAAAAACTGCTCATACTATCATCATAGTATGATGATGGTCGGGCGTATATGCCCCTATCGTCTAGTGGTTCAGGACATCTCTCTTTCAAGGAGGCAGCGGGGATTCGACTTCCCCTGGGGGTAGGGTACTATGAGAGGAAGTTGATCATAGATTATCAATAAGCCTAGAATGAATTCTTCCTGGGTCGATGCCCGAGCGGTTAATGGGGACGGACTGTAAATTCGTTGGCAATATGTCTACGCTGGTTCAAATCCAGCTCGGCCCAATAATTCACCGCTCCATGAATATGATATAACCAATTTGTCTTCCATAAACGGAAATGCCTAATCCGTAGAAATAAAGAGAAAGGATCAATTTTTTTTCTCTATCCCTATTTTTCTCTTTCTGATCTTTCTAAGGATCTAATTCATGATACTTTACTTAATTAAGTAAAGTATCATGAAAAGCAAACAAAAAAGTTTAGTTCTTTTTTCTCATTGAAAGATTGATTATCCACTTTTGGCCGTAAAATAATTATTGGTTACTAGTAATCCGTGTCACTCTCACTATAGCCCATATTATATGTGGATATGATATCAGTATATCATTCCTGTCTTTCTTACAATACGACGACTAGGACTAGAATGTTCTTATGATTACATTAAGAATATGTAACATTAAGAATATGTATGCCATACACCTCGCTGGGATTGTAGTTCAATTGGTCAGAGCACCGCCCTGTCAAGGCGGAAGCTGCGGGTTCGAGCCCCGTCAGTCCCGAACTAAGATCCGGTGAATTTATCAATTCATCTCTCTCTTTTCACGGAAAAGGGGGACAGGAAGCAAGATCTAATCCCCAGTGGGGATCCTTATTTCTTTTGTTTTTTATTTCGCATTTATCATCACACAAATATGGATACGGGAATTTCAAATCTTTCCACTACTCCCGATTGATAAAGGAGAGACATATCATATGTACATTAGTACAATCGGTGGTATTACTATATTCAGTATTTTAAGAGATACCATCCTCGTCTTACTTTCTTTTTCGATTGTTCTTGATCAATGAAATGGAGTAGAGTGATCCTATTTTACCGGGAGTACATACAAAAATGGTATTCGTTTATTGTACGATGGACAATGAACTTAACATAATTACCTCGACAGAGTACTTTTCAGGTTAAACCACACCTTTTCTAGTTCTGACTTTGTTTGTGTATCCTCAATGACTAATTGTAAACAATCTATCTCATTCTCATTCAAATTGCAGGCATCATTTTTGATGTATGCATTCCAGTACAAATAAATACAAGAAAGAGGATACTAATAAAATAAAAGAAAAGACCGAGCAAGGACCCTTTTCAGTAAATTTGTTGGAATATTTGATCTTTTTTATTTAATCCCTTTTTTTCCATCTCACCTCGTTTGGGTCTGTGTGTGACCCATAGAATACCGGTCATATAATACCTCATAATTGTAAGGTATAATACACAGGAAGGAGAGTTGTATAAGATAAGGAAGACAGTAAGTAGGTTATAGAAAAGAAAAAGTGGAAGAGGATGAAAAATCCAATGGGATTCCTGATCCAATAAAAAATCCCATTTCGTAATTAGTATGGATAAAGGATCTTCCCATGTTATACTATTCAATTCTCGACGATGAATCGATTTGATAAATCAGATATTGTTATTCATAATATTGATCCTATTCAGTATCATCAGGATCAATTCATCCCAATGAATTTACAGGAGTTAAATTTCTCATCTCTATGGGATTACATCCCGAGTTATTGCGAAGAAAAAAAATAAATAATGAAATTATGGAAGTCAATATTCTCGCATTTATTGCTACTGCACTGTTCATTCTAGTTCCTACTGCTTTTTTACTTATTATCTACGTAAAAACAGTCAGTCAAAATGATTAATTTGAATCTGAATTATTAGTTCTTATCAATCCTTTTTTCAATGATTGAAGAAATGAAAGAAAGGGATTAAAAGAAAATTCCAAGTCTTAAATGAAATGATCTGGTTGGAATCATAAAATGTGGTAGAAAGGACTATATATAGTCCTTTCTACCACACTTTAGAGTATTTTATATTATCTAATATTGTATACAATGATATTATCATATAAAGTTGTATTGTATACAGATATAGACTTTATCTAAATGGAGGGTTTATATAGATCAATTTACAATATGTATGTATATGATGTATTAGATGTATATCTAATCTAAATAGTAGACTAGTACATCGAAATAGCAGTCTAATTCTATTTCTTTTTTTCGCTACATCCACTCGGTTTCGATCAACCCAAAATAATCGAAGGCCAATTCTTCTAATTCCTAGGTTTCTTATAATTTTATATATAGGTTCTGGGATCCATCAAAAGAATCAATAGAGGAAGAATAGTATAGGAATATACTATAGCAAAAGAAAACAAAACCAAGGAATTTTTTTGATTTCCCATCCCAAGAAGTCATTGATTGAGCCATTAACAGATCATTTACGAAGTTCTATGGTAACTTCTTCAGATTTTGAAAGGAAGTAGATTAGTAAAGGGGACTCGGACCATTTTTCATGCTTAAACATGACATGAGATGAGTCAAAAAAGCATAAAAAAATCTCTAGGAGTCTAAAATGTTAAATGTATGATATGTGGTGGATCACTCAGCGGAAGAAAGATCTAATTTTATTATGTGTAGAACCTCTTTGGACAACCACTAGTCACTTCCAGTAGAAAGTAAGTATCGTCGTAATCTAATAGCAAAACGATTTGTTCTTAGAACAGTGAAAGTAAAGAAAGAGAGAAACAAATAAAGAAAAAACTAGGGATTGGTTTTTTCTCATTGTAATATCCATAATTCTGGTAAGAACAGGTTTATCCAAACAGAATATTTAGGAGGAATTCGGTTGGAAAAAATTTCCTATCATGCGTAGATTTGAGTTTTGAAATACAACTAAACTATAGTAATCATTCGTTGTTTGATCGAATGGTTATTATTCATTATTGTCTTTCCAGTATAATTTTGAAAGAGAGACAAGCTTTTTAAAAATAAAGCTTCGAAAAACGATCAATGCAAAGCAAAACGATCAATTAAACAATTGATACAATTCGATTACTCAATCGATTACTCAATCGATTACTCAATCAATTATTAATATACCTAGAGTCCACTCCTTCCCCATACTACGAGTGAAAGGGAAAATGTAAAGACTACCATTAAAGCAGCCCAAGCAAGACTTACTATATCCATGTGAATTATATCTCCTATTTCTATGAAGGAATTATTCCATTATTGATCAATAATCATAGTAGAATCAATGGCGCAGAGTCAAAATAGGATTCTGACTTAAGGCTATTGATGAACCAATTCAATGAATCCACTCGTAACAGATTCTTTATAGGATTTCTGGTAGAATTGGGAAGTATTAAGTAAAAATATGATACACACACCTTTTCCTTGCAAATTGCAAAGGAATGCTCCTAATGGAACATGTGGGAATAGTAAGACCTATTGTTTGTTTTGTTACCTTTTTTTCATAAGCTAAAAAAAAAAAAAATATACCATCAAGATAGATAACTATCTATTAGATACCTACATTTCCTATTTGATCTAAGCTTTACTGTCTTTCTTTCTGTGAAAGAATGGGGAGACATCACTACCATTATTACATACATTTTTTTTGTAATCTCCTTACACGACACACGACCAAAGAAATCTTTTTTTTTTTTACTCTGTTATTCTATAAGATAAGAGCCGACCAACCATCCTGATTGAATGTTTGAGTACTCGGAGTCTCTCGTAAGTATGGATACAAAGTATCTTCAGTCCTTTCCACAACTCCTAAATTGATTTCCCATCAGCCTATCCAATCTAATTCCAGACGGAGTCAGTAGACCCTAGGTTAGTGTAGGTAGTGTAAGATAATTAGGAAGTCTTGATAGTCTTTCGTATAATCTTTTCTTCAATCCTAGGAGCAAAAATGGAATGTCCTTTAGGAACCTTTGGATACCAAGATTTCTGACCTCTTACTTTCGTAGTTCTGGAATTAATAAGTAAGCCTTACCTCATCCTTATTGGTATATCTGTTTGGGCCGCTACCCAGAACCCAAACAGAGCCAGATTTTGAGAAAACAACTTACAGTCTTTTATAGAACTATGTATTCTATAAATCAAGTATCGACAAGCCCCGTCCTTTGCCTTTGCTTATGCAGGGCAAGAATTTGTCGAGTTCTATTCTATCAGTAGAATAAGAAATTCTAAGTATTTTGTTGATCAGGCGACACCCAGATTTGAACTGGGGATAAAGGATTTGCAGTCCCCTGCCTTACCGCTTGGCCATGCCGCCAAATCCGATCCAAAATCGATGAAAATATTATTCATCCACATTTTATTACTAATTGTTTGTTTTTTCAGAGGGGGGATTACTGAACCTTTTTTTTCTTTTTTATTTGTTTTTTGATCTTGAATCTCATTGTGCTTATCCCTTTTCAATCTCTTTCCAAAAATGAATTCTTGTTTCTTATGGGATCTAGTTTAGATTATTCTCTTCGATTGATTGTATCTCAAAACACACACCGCTTAAAAACTTCCCTTCTCTTTCTATTGAAAAGCTATTTCAAATTGAAAAAAGAAAAAAT